GCCTTTCCCCGATATTATATTGTATGGAATCGAAATTGAAAAAATCCTATATCATATTATTTTTCTATTGTTTTTATTTTTTGTTCGAATAATATTTTATTCTATTTTCACATATTTCTATTTCTTTTTTTGAAAAAAGGTAATATAATTTAGAGAATCAATAGACAAATAATAAAATGAATAGTCAAAATCAAAAATGATTTGTTTTAAACAATAGATGTCTTTGACATCCAATTTTAGCAATGAATAACCTTTTATTTTGTGAATGGCAGTTCCAAAAAAGCGTACTTCTATCTCCAAAAAACGTATTCGTAAAAATTTTTGGAAAAAGGGGGGATATTGGGCGGCGTTGAAAGCTTTTTCGTTAGCGAAATCCCTTTCTACCGGGAATTCAAAAAGTTTTTTTGTACGACAAATAAATAATAAAACGTTAGAATAATCTAAATCAGCCTGACTCGAAAAATCAGCTAATTTTGTTTCTAATTTAGAATAGATTATTGAATCTATAATTAGAATCTAGAATATCAAAATAGAAATAAAAAAAAAAGTCAATAACGATTTCCATTCGCTAATGTTTTGAACCGATTGATTTGTCTACTGAATTCGAAAAAATTCTAAAAAACGGTTTGGTATTCTTTTTACAATTTGAAAAAAGAATCAAAACGAAATAGAAAGTTTCACCCTTTTTTTATTTGAATATGTTTTTTATTCCCAGGATGGGGATTCTTATTTTCCCCATCACCCCACCCACTTATAAATAACCCAATAAGAAAGGTTTTGTCTTTTTTTTATGCTTTTCTTTTTTCTAGTTATGCTATTATGCTATAGAGGAGCAGATATAAAATCTTTAGGAAAAATCGATGGATTGTTGAAACTAATTGATTAAATAGAAAACTCTGCTTTTTTTGTAACTTTATGAATCATTATTTTTCTGAATTGCTATATAGACCATATACCCCCACTTTCCCTCCAATTAAGGGAAGCACGCTTTCCCATTTAGGCGGATATTATCTATGAATAGTGTGAAAATTTTAAGTGATCCATAAAAAAGAATCTTATTTTTTTCTATTCATTCATCAAATCAGATAAATGAGAAATGAATCATTCAAAAATGAAAAAAGAGCATTTTTTTGAGTTTTTTCCCTGGATTGAAGTAAGACCTTTTTAGTTACAACGGGTCTATTTTATGAAAACATAAACTAGAAAAACCTCCATTGTTATGTTAAGGTAACGAAAACTGAAACCTTAAATAACTAAACAAGACGACAAGGGAATCTTTCAATCTCTATTTAAACAAGTTTTTATTCATCAATTTAAATGCTTCCTAAAAAAGATTTCATTAAAATTGACTGACACTTTTAACTCGACGATTGAATAAAAATAGGTTATTATGATTTCGAGCAAGCCGCTATGGTGAAATCGGTAGACACGCTGCTCTTAGGAAGCAGTGCTAAAGCATCTCGGTTCGAGTCCGAGTGGCGGCATAGCATCTTCTAAAAGATATACAAAAAGCCCTATAATGAATTTAATTTCTGATTTCCATTCCGTATACTTGAGGAACTCTCGCTTTTAATTTGATTTATGATATTTTCAACTTTAGAGCATATATTAACTCATATATCCTTTTCGGTCGTTTCGATTGGAATTACAATTCAGTTGATAATCTTATTAGTCGATGAAATCATAGGACTATATGATTCATCAGAAAAGGGGATGATAGCTACCCTTTTCTGCCTAACAGGATTATTAGTCACTCGGTGGATTTATTCGGGGCATTTCCCATTAAGTAATTTATATGAATCATTAATCTTTCTTTCGTGGAGTTTCTCCATTATTCATAGGATTTTCTATTTGAAAAAAGAGAAAAATCATTTAAGCGCAATAACCGCGCCAAGCGCTATTTTTACCCAAGGTTTTGCTACTTCGGGTTTTTTAACCAAAATGCATCAATCCGGAATATTAGTACCCGCTCTCCAAGCCCAGTGGTTAATGATGCACGTAAGTATGATGGTAGTAGGCTACGCAGCTCTTTTATGTGGATCATTATTATCCGTAGCTCTTCTAGTCATTACATTTCGAAAATTTCTAAGGATTTTTCGTAAAAACAATAATTTTTTAAATGTAAATGAGTCATTTTCCTTCGGTGAAATCCAATACATGAATGAAAAAAACAATGTGTTACGAAATACTTCTTTTCCTTATTTTCTTTCTGCTAGAAATTATTACAGGTATCAATTGATTCAACAATTGGATCATTGGAGTTATCGTATTATTAGTCTAGGATTTCTCTTTTTAACCATAGGTATTCTTTCGGGAGCAGTCTGGGCTAATGAGGCATGGGGATCATATTGGAATTGGGATCCAAAGGAAACTTGGGCATTTATTACTTGGACTATATTCGGGATTTATTTACATACGCGAACAAATACAAATTTGGAAGGTGTAAATTCCGCAATTGTGGCTTCTATGGGCTTTCTTATAATTTGGATATGCTATTTTGGGGTCAATCTATTAGGAATAGGGTTACATAGTTATGGTTCATTTAATTAACATCTAATTGAATTGAAGAAAGGAAAGGGCCTGATGAATACAAACATAGGACAAGGCATATATATATAAATGAAACTTGGCGTAAGCCGAGGAGAACCTTTTGAATCACTACACTACTTGATTCAAAAGGTTCTCACAAATGCCAAAGGTGTCTGGTTCCAATTCAAATTTTTTTTTTTTTTTTTTTACTTATTTATTTTTATTTTATTCTTTTTTTTATTTATCTTAAACTTAAGAGAAGAAAAAAGACTTCTTTTTTCATTGGACAACGAACAATTTTCAAAATCGTAGGATTACTTTTTTATTTTATTTTTTTTAAATGAAACCTATCTATAAAAAAAATTAGATACAATAGCTTCGACCTTGTCCACTGATAGTGAGAGAACGAAATCCGGATAAATACCAATACCTATTACGGGTAGAAGAATAGACATCAAAACAAATAACTCCCGTGGGCCAGAATCAAAAAAATAAGAGTTTTGGGGATTAAATAGCTTGTACCCATAGAACATTTGCCGTGACATAGATAATGAATAAATAGGAGTTAATATCATTCCAATTGCCATTACAAAAGTAATTAGTATTTTTGACATTAAAAAATATTTTTGGCTGGTAATTATTCCAAAAAATACTATCAATTCCGCAACAAAACCACTCATGCCCGGTAATGCAAGGGAAGCCATCGATAAGATACTGAATATCGTGAATATCTTTGGAATTGGGATAGCCAGCCCGCCCATTTCGTCGAGATAACCAAGACGTATTCTATCATAACTCGTTCCTGCCAAGAAAAAAAGTGCAGCACTAATAAACCCATGAGAAATTATTTGTAAAATGGCTCCGTTAAGTCCCGTATCGGTTATCGAACCAATTCCTATAAGTATGAAACCCATATGAGATACGGAGGAATAGGCTATTCTTTTTTTTAAATTCCGTTGGCCAGGAGATGTTGAAGCTGCATAAATTATTTGTATTGTACCTACTATTATCAACCAGGGAGAAAATATAGAATGGGCGTGTGGTAATAGTTCCATATTGATCCGAACCAACCCATACGCTCCCATTTTTAATAAGATTCCGGCTAGAAGCATACAAGTACTGTAATGTGCCTCTCCGTGGGTGTCTGGTAACCATGTATGTAAGGGTATAATCGGTGATTTGACAGCAAAAGCAATAAAAAATCCAATATAGAATATTATTTCCAGTGCCACGGGATATGATTGATTAGCTAATGTTTCAAAATTTAATGTTGGTTCATTGGAACCATATAAACCGATACCCAAAACTCCTATTAATAGAAAAACGGACCCTGCCGCGGTGTACAAAATAAACTTTGTAGCTGAATAAAGACGTTTCTTTCCGCCCCACATGGATAGAAGTAAATAAACGGGAATTAATTCTAACTCCCACATGATGAAAAAAAGTAAAAGGTCTCTAGAAGAAAATGATCCTATTTGACCGCTGTACATTGATAACATCAGGAAATGGAATAATCGGGAATTCCGAGTAATTGGCCGAGCCGCTAAAGTCGCTAAAGTGGTGATAAATCCCGTCAGTAAAATGGGTCCTAAGGAAAGTCCATCTATTCCCAATCTCCAGTAAAAATCAAAAAAATTGATCCAGTTATAATCCTCTGCCAACTGGATTAGTGGATCGTCCAATTGGAAATGATAACAGAATGCATAGGTCATTAAAAGGAGTTCTAAGACGCATATATATATAGTATATCCCCGAATCACCTTATTTCCTCTATGAGGGAAAAAGAAAATTAAAGAACCCGCGGCTATCGGAAAAACTACAATTATTGTTAACCAAGGAAAATAATTCGTGGTAAAGACAAGATACACTTAGACCAGAAAAACCCGTACTCGAAAATCGAATAGATTCTTAATTGTTTTTTTTCTTTTTCGAGTACGGGTTTTTGTCGGTAAGCGGTAAAAAAAAAAAGAAAATGGATTCAAAATGGATTCAAGTAGGTTTTCTGAAACGTATCAATATCAATAAGCTAGACCCATGCTTCGAGTTGTTTCATGCCATAAATAAACTCGAACACTCAAGAAATCCGTTGGGCAGGCGGATTCACATCTCTTACAACCAACACAGTCCTCTGTTCTTGGAGCAGAAGCAATTTGCTTAGCTTTACATCCATCCCAAGGTATCATTTCTAATACATCTGTGGGGCAGGCGCGGACACATTGAGTACACCCTATACATGTATCATAAATCTTTACTGAATGTGACATTGGATCTATCAATTTTTGAACTCATAAATTTTCGATCTAGTAAATTTTGAAATGAATCATATATTTAAATACCAGATGAATCAATTATTTACCAGAATTTTTCTAATCAATCCACTTCTGGATCAACTCCTAATAGGGAAGGGAACAAAGGTACTTTGATTTCTTACGTTTTCACAAACATGATCGAGGTTTCGACGTATTATATAT